TACGGCGGATCCTTCCTGAAACATAACCTAGAATCAGATCTTCATTATCTAAACGAACCCGGAACATACCATTGGGAAGTGATTCAGTAATTAAACCTTCATGAACCCATTTTTGTTCTTTCATTCCAGGTAAAACCCCCTTAAAGTATCAACTAATGGAGGAGGAGTGATATTAGATAACCTGTTCTGTCTCGTTTTTTTTTTACAAATAGGAAATTTTGTATCTAATTCGGATATTAGAAGGATTACCATATATAACACAAAATTTCTCCGCCGATTCCTTCTAGTCGAGCCTCTCGGTCTGTCATTATACCCCGAGAAGTAGAAAGAATTACAATCCCCATGCCACCCAAAATTTTTGGAATTCTTTGATAATTAGAATAAATTCGTAGACCGGGTCGACTGATCCGTTTTAAATTTAAAGTCGTTTTATATGGCCCTTTCCTATTCCTTCTATGCCGTAGGGTTAAAACCAAAAAATCTTTGTTGTTTTCCCGATGTTTTCTGACGTTTTCTATAAAGCTTTCTTGTAAAAGTATTTTAACAATGTTTTCTGTGATGTTAGTAGATGTTATTCGAACCGTCCCTTTTCTATGCATGTCAGCATTTCGTATGGAGGTTATTATGTCAGCAATAGTGTCTCTACCCATAATGAACTAAAATTATTGGTGCCTCAAAATTTGAGATATAATAAACATGATCTTTTTTTTTATGAATTAGTAAAGGTATATACATGAGACACAATCTATTAATTAATCTATTTCATTCAAATACTCTAATCTACTATAACTCTATATCATGGTCTTATCTTATAATACTTCAGGGGCTAATGAAACTATTTTAGTAAAGTTTAACTGTCTCAATTCCCGGGCGATCGCACCAAAAACTCGAGTTCCTTTTGGATTTCCTTCTTGATCGATGACAACCGCAGCATTGTCATCATATCGGATTATCATACCATTGTCACGTTTGAGTTCTTTACAAGTACGTACAATTACAGCTCTGATCACTTCTGATCTTTTTAGAGGCATATTTGGTACTGCTTCTTTGATCACAGCAACAATAACATCACCAATATGAGCGTATCGTCGATTACTAGCTCCTATGATTCTAATACACATCAATTCTCGAGCCCCGCTGTTGTCCGCTACATTTAAATAAGTCTGAGGTTGAATCATATCATTTTATAATCTGTTCTTTCAATGCAAAACAATATAAGGGGCGAAGAAAAAAAGAAATATTGTTTTTTCAAAACAAAAAGAGGGGGAAACCCGCAATTGCTTTTTGATTCCAAGACCTCTTTCCTATGGTTATATATTTCTATCACGAAATAATGAATTGAGTTCGTATAGGCATTTTTGATGCCGCTATTGCAATAGCCTTTCTGGCTATATTTTCGGCTACTCCACCCATTTCATAAAGTATTCTACCCGGTTTAACGACAGCTACCCAATATTCGGGAGATCCTTTACCCGACCCCATCCTTGTTTCCGCAGGTCTTACTGTAACGGGTTTGTCTGGAAATATACGTACCCATATTTTTCCCCCACGGCGTGCATTTCGTGTCATTGCTCGTCGCCCTGCTTCTATTTGTCTAGATGTGATCCAAGCGGGTTCAAGTGCCTGAAGAGCATATCTACCGAAACAGATATTATTACCCCGATAAGATATTCCCCTCATTCGTCCTCTATGTTGTTTACGGAATCTGGTTCTTTTGGGGTTATAGTTGATGGTTGTTTCGCAATTCCATCTCTACTACAGAACTGGACATGAGAGTTTCTTCTCATCCAGCTCCTCGCGAATAAAAGGATTGAAAAATATTTCATTAATATAAATATTTGATATTGCATCTAATATATTCAAAATTTATTGATTTTGTTTGGATATATTGGATATATAACTAAACATAAATTTTGAATTTATAGATAATGTCTAACGTTCAATCTTTTTTTTTATCATATTTGATTTGATAACCAAAAATGTCGCAATCAAATAAAATAAAGCTTTCGCGGGCGGATATTGACTCTTTATTTAACTATCTCGTTCAGTTGTAGGGTTAGCCCATGATCGCTCAGAATAAATGAAATTGTTCTCCGGTTCGTTTCGCCATCCCATCCGATGAATCATTACGATTCGTTTTCAATAGAATCTTCTTTATTCACAGGTTCCGTCGTTCCCATCGCTTCTCGAGTAATGCTTAGGTCTGAAATTCAACAATGGAGTCTTTCGTAAAATTTGCTTGAGTCAATCTTCTCAGTCTTTATTGACTCGAGGCTCTTTACTTTTTACTCTAAATGAGAGTATTGATGCTTTATTACATTGTCTTTTCTAAGATGACTTATCGACCTTACCTTACATAATAATATAATAATAATATATTATATTGGAATTATTTATCATTAACATTTTTTCTCGCTTTCTCTCACCTTTCCAGTTATCCACATCCCCCTTTTTTATTTCGCTTCACAACTCATAATTAGATTGGTTTGTTATGCAAAAA